GGTATTATTCTGGATACGGCAAAATCATTTGATTCGATCTAATAAGTACCTTGTGTCAGAATTGAGAAATTCTATGGCTAGAATCTTTAGTATTCTCTTATTTATCACCTGTGTCTACTATTTAGGCAGAATGCCATCGCCTATTGGTACTAAGAAACTGAAAGAAACCTCAGAAACGGAAGAAAGCGATGTAGAAACAACTTACGAAACGAAGAAGACGAAACAGGAACAAGAGGGATCCACTAAAGAAGACAAAGATAGCCCGGTTTACGAAGATTCTTATCTTGATATCCATCAAGATAATTGGGAATTGGGAAAACTTAAAGAAGAGAAAACTTATTTTTGGTTTGAAAAACCTATTGTAACTTTTCTTTTCGATTATAAACGATGGAACCGCCCATTGAGATATTTAAAAAATGATAGGTTTGAAAATGCTATACGAAATGAAATGGCACAATATTTTTTTTATATATGCCCAAATAAAGGAAAAAATCTAATCTCTTTTACATATCCCCCAAGTTTATCAACCTTTTCAGAAATGATAGAGCGAAAAATTTCTTTCTACACGACAGAAAAACTATACCACGAAGACCTATATAATTATTGGATTTATAATAATGAACAAAAAAAATACAACTTAAGGAACGAATTTGTAAGTAGAATACAAAATTTAGAAAAAGAGAAAGGATCTTTTGCTTTAAATATACTAGAAAAAAGAACCAGATTATGTGATGATGAGCATGAACAAGAATATTTACCAAAAATGTATGATCCCTTTTTGAATGGACCTTATCGCAGAACAATAAAAAATGTAGATTCAGATGAAATCATGACTGATTTAATAACTTCAAGAGTGGATTCCTTAGAAATATTGTGGATAAATAAAATTCATGGTCTATTTCCTAAAAATTCTCAAACATTTGAACATAAAAAGAATAGGTTTTATTCTGATGAGAAATTTTTATCGAATCCTATTGAGAATTCCTTAACCTCAATTGAAAAATTTTATTTTGAACGTGCGCAAGGAATAGATTCAGAAAGTCAAATAAAATCTTTGAAATTTTTATTCGATGTAATTACAACTGATCCAAATGATCTAATAAAAATTAGAAAAAATTCTATTGGAATGGAAGAAATTAGTAAAAAGGTCTCTAGATGGTCATACAAATTAATAGATGATTTGGAAGAAGAAGATGACGAAGAATCGATGGAAGATCCTGAAATTCGGTCAAGAAAAGGGAAACGCATAATAATTTATACTGATAACGATCAGAGTACTAATTCGAGTGCTACTAATAATAATACTAGTAATACTAGTGATGAAGAAGACGAGGTGGCTTTGATACGTTACTCACAACAATCGGATTTTCGCCGTGGTATAATCAAAGGATCTATGCGTGCTCAAAGACGTAAAACAATTATCTTGAAAATATTTCAAGCAAATGCGCATTCTCCACTTTTTTTGGATCGAATAGACAAAACATTTTTTTTTTCGTTTTTAAATATATTTCAAATTAGGAATTGGTTAGGGAGAACCTCAGAATTTCCAATTTATTATTTTGAGCAAGAACATACAAAAGAAAATGAGAAAACAAACAAAGAGAAAGAAGAGGAAAATGAACGAATAGCAATATCAGAGGCTTGGGATAGCTTTCTATTTACTCAAGCAATAAGAGGTTTAATATTAGTAACCCAATCTTTTCTTAGAAAATATGTTCTATTTCCCGTATTAATAATAGCTAAAAATATTAGTCGTATGTTATTGTTTCAATTCCCCGAATGGTACGAGGATTGGAAGGAATGGAATGAAGAAATGCATGTTAAATGTACTTATAATGGTGTTCAATTATCAGAAACGGAATTTCCCAAAAATTGGTTAAGAGATGGTATTCAAATAAAGATTATATTTCCTTTTTGTCTGAAACCTTGGCAAAGATCTAAGGTACGATTTAATCATGGAGATCAGCAAAGGCAAAAAAAAGAGAAAAAAGATAACTTTTGTTTTTTAACAGTTTGGGGAAGAGAAGCAGAGCTACCTTTTGGGTCTCCCCGAAAACGACCTTCTTTCTTTGAACCCATTTTTAAAGAACTCGAAAAAAAAACGATAAAAGCGAAAAAGAAAATTTTACAAGTTATAAGAGTTTTCAAAGAAAGAGGAAATGGGGTTCTAAAAGTTTCAAAAAAAAAAACAAGATGGGTCATCAAAATAATTCTATTTATGGACCTAATAATGAAAGAACTTGAAAAAGTAAAACCCATATTAAAATCGAGTAGGGTTAAAATATATGAACCGACTAAAAATAAAAATGGAAGAGATTCTAATATAAATAATCAGATTCTTCGCGAATCGACGATTGCAATTCAATTCCTGAATTGCGGAAATGCAAATTATTCACTCATCGAAACAAAAATGAAAGATCTTGCTAATAAGACAATCACAATTAGGAGTCAAATAAAAGGAATCACAAAAGACAAGAAAAAAATGGTTCTAACTTATGATGATAAAAGATCGGAATTACAGAAGGATATTTGGCAAATATTTAAAAGAAAAAATATCCGATTAATACGTAAATCGCATTATTTTATAAAATCTTTCATTGAAAAAATATACATGAATCTATTACTATGTATCATTAAGATTCCAAGTTTTAAATCAACAAACAAAATTTTAACTAAATACATTTATAATGATAAAACAAATCAAGAAGGAATTGAAAAGACAAATCAAAAAATAATGAACTTTATTTCGACTATAAAAAAGTCGTTTTATAATATTTTTTATAATACTAATTTTAGTATTAGCAACAAAAATTCTAATATTTATTGGGACTTATCTTCTTTGTCTCAAGCATATATATTTTACAAATTCTCGCAAAATCAATTACTTAACAAATATGCTTTGAAATCTGTACTTCAATATCATAACACCTATCCTTTTCTTACAGATATAATAAAGAATTATTGTACAACACAAGGAATATTTGGTTCCAAACCAAAGCATAAGAAAATACATAAGTATAGAATGAATAAATGGAAAATGTGGTTAAGGGGTCATTATCAATATAATTTATCTCAGACTAAGTGGTCTTATTTAGTACCAAAAAAATGGCAAAATAGGGCCAACCAATGTCGTATAATTCAAAAAAAAGACTCAACGAAATCGGATTTATATAAAAAAGAAAAAGACCAATTAATTCATTACATGAAAGAAAATTACTATGCAGTAAATTCATTGATGAGTCAAAAAGACAAATTGAAAAAACATTTCGGATATGATATTTTATCATATAAATATATAAATTTTGAGGATAATAAAAACTCATATATTTATGAATCAACGTTCCAATTACAAGAAGTGGAAAACAAAAAAATTTCATCTAATTTCAATACACTAAAACCCGAACCATTTTATGGATTGATAAGGATAGTTATTAATAATTATCTAGAAAAAAAATTTCTCATTGATGCGGACAAAAATATGGATAGACTATTTTTAAATTTTAAAATTCCCCATTTCTGTATTAGAAATAATATTGATATTGAGACCCGGGCCAATACGCCTACCAACACCAAGATTCATAACACCAAGATTCATAAAAATACTAAAAATCTAAATTATCAAAAATTAAAAAAAAATTCCTTTTTTGATTGGATGGGAATGAATCAAGAAAAATTCTATCGTAGCATATCAAATCTGGAACCTTGGTTTTTCCCAGAATTTGTACTACTTTTTAATGCGTATAAAATAAAACCGTGGATCATACCTACCAAATTACTTATTTTTCATTTTTATTTCTATGAAAATATTAGTAAAAGTAAAAAGATCAATGTAAAAAAAAAAAATGAACAACAAGGTCAAGGAAATCTTGTATTAGATTTACGAAAACAAAATAAAAAAGATGTTGAGACAGATTATACAGGAACAGACATTAAAAAAGGTGGAAAAAAAAAACAATCTAAGAGCAAGAAAGAAGCAGAACTCAATTTCTTCTTGAAAAAATATTTTCTTTTTCAATTAAGATGGGATTATCTCTTGAATCAAAGAATGATCAATAATATAAAGGTATATTGTATTCTACTTAGACTGATAGATTCAAAGGAAATAGCTATATCTTCAATTCAAAGAGGAGAGATGCGTCTAGATATAATGTTGATTCAGAAAGATCTAACTCTTACAGAATTGGTAAAAAGAGGCATATTTATTGTCGAACCAATTCGTCTATCTATGAAAAGGGATGGAAAAGATATTATATATCAAACCATAGGTATTTCATTGGTTGATAAGACTAAACGCCAAACTGATGGAAAATACATAATAAAAAAAGAATATGTTGATAAAAAAAAATTTCATGAATCTGTTGCACAACACAGCAATATACTTATGACTAAAAACAAAAATTATTATGATTTCCTTGTTCCTGAAAATATTCTATCCCCCAGACGTCGTAGAGAATTGAGAATTTTCATTTGTTTTAATTCTCAGAATTGGAATATTATGAGTAGAAATCCAATATTCTGTAATCAAAACAACATAAACAACTGCGGACAATTTTTGAACAAGGAAAAACATCTTAATACATATACAAAGAAATTCATTAAATTCAAATTTTTTCTTTGGCCCAATTATCGATTAGAAGATTTAGCTTGTATGAATCGTTATTGGTTTGATACCAATAATGGCAGTAATTTCAGTATATCAAGAATACATATGTATCCACGATTCAGAATTCTTTAAATTCTTTAATTATATTAATAGTATATAATAAATATAAATAGAACATAGTATATTTCCTCTATATCTTATATCTATTTTTCTTTATCGAAAAAACATTTTCTTTCCTGAATAGGAAAATCTTAAAAAAAAAAATGGATTGTTTCTTTTTATCCAAATCAAATTTTCAATTTGATTTGGATAGAAAAAATTCTATATGAAGAAATGAGAAATTTTTTTGTACTAAATTCAAATAACTGCAAATAACACGTATAATAAATATTTTTATTTTTCCTGATCGGTAAAATTCGCGTAAAAGAAAAAAAAAAAAAAGAAAATTTTATTTTTATGGTAAAAAATTCATTCATCTCGGCTATTCGACAAGAAAAAGAAAAAAACTGTGGATCTGTTGAATTTCAAGTATTTAGTTTCACTGATAAGATACAAAAACTTACTTCACATTTAAAATTACATAAAAAAGATTTTTTATCACAAAGAGGTCTACGAAAAATTCTGGGAAAACGTCAACGGCTGTTGGATTATTTGTCAAAGAAAAATCGAGTACGTTATAAGAAATTGATTAACCAGTTGGGTATTCGGGAGTCAAAAACTCGTTAATTTTAAGTTTAAGATTGGTTTTAATTTTTTCTTTAGTTATTAAATTTTGCATTTTGATCAACTTCATTTTGCTAAATTCATGGAATACTAAATTGAATTAAGGAAGAAAAGTTATGACTGTACCAGCTACAAGAAAGGATCTCATGATAGTGAATATGGGTCCTCACCACCCATCAATGCATGGTGTTCTTCGACTAATTGTTACTCTCGATGGTGAAGATGTTATTGATTGTGAACCTATATTGGGTTATTTACATAGAGGGATGGAAAAAATAGCGGAAAATCGAACAATTATACAATATTTGCCTTATGTAACACGGTGGGATTATTTAGCCACTATGTTCACAGAAGCAATAACAGTAAATGCACCAGAACGATTAGAAAGCGTTCAAGTACCTAAAAGAGCTAGTTACATTAGAATAATTATGCTAGAACTGAGTCGTATAGCTTCTCATTTATTATGGCTTGGACCTTTTATGGCAGATATCGGTGCACAGACTCCCTTTTTCTATATTTTCAGAGAAAGGGAATTGTTATATGATCTATTCGAAGCCGCTACAGGTATGCGAATGATGCATAATTATTTCCGTATTGGGGGAGTTGCTACCGATTTACCTTATGGCTGGATAGAGAAATGTTTGGATTTTTGCGATTATTCTTTAACAGGAATTGTTGAATATCAAAAACTTATTACGCGTAATCCTATTTTTTTGGAACGCGTTGAAGGAGTGGGCATTATTGGTGGAGAGGAGGCAATAAATTGGGGTTTATCAGGACCAATGTTACGGGCTTCTGGAATCCAATGGGATCTTCGTAAAGTTGATAGTTATGAGTGTTACAATAAATTTGATTGGGAAGTCCAATGGCAAAAAGAAGGAGATTCGTTAGCTCGTTATTTAGTACGAATCGGTGAAATGAAGGAATCTATAAAAATTATTCAACAGGCTCTAGAAGGAATTCCTGGAGGGCCTTATGAGAATTTAGAAGTCCGACGTTTTGATAAAGCAAAAAATTCCGAATGGAATAATTTTGAATATAGATTTATTACTAAAAAACTTTCACCCAATTTTGAATTGTCGAAGCAAGAACTTTATGTGAGAGTAGAAGCCCCAAAAGGAGAATTAGGAATTTATTTGATAGGAGATAGTAGTGTTTTCCCTTGGAGATGGAAAATTCGTCCACCCGGTTTTATCAATTTGCAAATTCTCCCTCAACTAGTTAAAAGAATGAAATTGGCAGATATCATGACGATATTAGGTAGTATAGATATCATTATGGGAGAAGTTGATCGTTGAAATGATAATTGATATAACAGAAGCGGAAATACAAGCTATAAATTCTTTTTCTAGATCGGAATCTTTAAAAGAAGTCTATGGACTCATATGGATCTTTGTTCTTATTTTCACCCTTATATTGGGAATAACAATAGGGGTACTAGTAATTGTGTGGTTAGAAAGAGAAATCTCTGCAGCAATACAACAACGCATTGGGCCTGAATATGCCGGTCCATTGGGAATTCTTCAAGCTATAGCAGATGGAACCAAATTAGTTTTTAAAGAAGATCTCCTCCCATCTAGAGGAGATATTCGTTTGTTCAGCGCGGGACCGTCTATAGCGGTCATATCTGTTCTACTAAGTTATTTAGTAATTCCTTTTGGATATCACCTTGTTTTGGCCGATCTTAGTATAGGCGTTTTTTTATGGATCTCCATCTCAAGTATTGCCCCTATTGGACTTCTTATGTCAGGATATGGGTCGAATAATAAATATTCTTTTTCAGGTGGTCTACGGGCTGCTGCTCAATCTATCAGTTATGAAATACCATTAACTCTATGTGCGTTATCAATATCTCTACGTGTGATTCGGCAGAACATTATTATTTTCCCTCTTTTCTAGAACTAGAAATAGAATAAAGAAATTGAATATATTATATTCAATGGATATTTTCTTTTTTTATTTATCATTAGGGTTGATGAATTAAGCTAGATAGTTAGATGAGTAAAAGCAAACTGCTTATAAATTTGCAGTAATAGGATTAAATCTCATTCCCTATGTACGAGAATAGAAACATAAGCAGTATAAACTGTTTACCCCAAGGTTAAGATTCTTTGACCAATTATCATATCTTGAAGCGGGTACAAAAGATCACCCGTATGGGGTTTCTACTACATGTCTTGTATTTATTACCATACTGGAGATCAATAAAAAATCAGTGGACAGTTAGGAACACCAAGGTACACAAAAGATTAGTAATGGAGATAATTTAAGATAAAAAAAAGGATTTTTTTGCATAAAGCTTTGGATAAAACGAATCATAATGAGGACTTTAAGTTGGTAGAAATGACCAAGTAGTACTTCTCCACGATTCCGATCTCGAGTATGCTCCTATTCACTGATTAAAGAAATGACTATAAAAAACGAATTAATCCTTTATTTTTTTTTCAGAGTACCTCCTCTCCTCTGAGAAAGAAGAATAGGACAGGAGCAAAAGAAATAGAATGCAAAATATTGAATGGGAAAAATGAAACAAAAAAATACGATACAGGATATTTATTTCTTATTTCTTTTCCCCATTCAATATTCATATCTACTATATACATACATGGAATTCTTAATCATAAATTTGGAATTAATGATCAATTCTTTCTAACTAATTCTTTCTTTAGAGTTATTGATAAAACCTAATTTATTGATATAACGAGTATTTTATTTAAGGATTAAGTTATTACCGAATAAAGAGAAATTGTAATTTTAATGGAAAAGATCAATTCGGAAGCGCTTTTTTATTCTAGCAGACGGAATTTCATTGGTCTAATTTTGGACTTACCGGTATTAGAATTCGAATTACAATAATACCAAACAAGTACTTACATTTATTTGTGACCATAGAGGAGCCGTATGAAGCTGAGGTCTCATGTACGGTTTTGAAATAGCGATATGAACAGTAATGTTATTATCGACTATGATTATCTAATAGTTCAAGTACAGTTGATATAGTTGAGTCACAGTCAAAATATGGTTTTTGGGGGTGGAATCTGTGGCGTCAGCCTATAGGGTTTGTTGTTTTTCTAATTTCTTCTCTAGCAGAATGTGAGAGATTACCTTTTGATTTACCAGAAGCAGAGGAGGAATTAGTAGCAGGTTATCAAACAGAATATTCGGGTATTAAATATGCTCTATTTTACCTTGCTTCTTACCTAAATTTATTAGTTTCTTCATTATTTATAACAGTTCTTTACTTAGGCGGGTGGAATTTCTCTATTCCGTATATATCTATTCCTGAATTTTTCGGAATAAATAAAATGACAGGAGTTTTTGGAATAACAATTGGTATATTTATTACATTAGCTAAAGCTTATTTGTTTTTGTTCATTCCTATCACAGCAAGATGGACTTTACCTAGACTGAGAATGGACCAACTTTTAAATTTTGGATGGAAATTTCTTTTACCTATTTCTCTGGGTAATCTATTATTGACAACTTCTTCCCAACTTATTTACCTATAAAGAATAGAATAAGATAACGATATTCTCCATTCATAACTGATCTTAAACAAGAGAAAGAAACATCAAATTATTCACGGAGATCTACAATATGTTCCCTATGGTGACTGGGTTCATAAATTTTGGTCAACAAACAATACGGGCGGCAAGGTACATTGGTCAAAGTTTCATAATTACCCTATCCCATACAAATCGTTTACCTGTAACTATTCAATATCCTTATGAAAAATCGATCACATCAGAACGTTTCCGCGGTCGAATTCATTTTGAATTTGATAAATGTATTGCTTGTGAGGTATGTGTTCGTGTATGTCCCATAGATCTACCCGTTGTTGATTGGAGGTTTAAAAGAGAGATTAAAAAGAAACAATTGTTTAATTATAGTATTGATTTTGGAGTCTGTATATTTTGTGGTAATTGTGTCGAGTATTGTCCAACAAACTGTTTATCGATGACTGAAGAATATGAACTTTCAACTTATGATCGTCACGAATTAAATTATAATCAAATTGCATTAGGTCGGTTACCAATGTCAGTAATTGGAGATTACACAATTCAAACAATTATGAATTCCAGTCAAATCAAAATGGATAAAGATAAACCCCTTGATTCAAGAACGATTACTGATTACTAATATTTTTTTATATAAAGATAAACAGAAACAAGTCTTCTTTTTTTTATGAGAACCTAATAAACTTATCTTATTAACTATTGATTATTGAGAATCACTCTTTGATTTAAACTGTGAATATGTATTTTCTTAATTATTTTAAAATATTAAAAAATTATAATCTCTAAAAGAAAAAAGAAAAGATTGGCCGATAATTTTAATAACTTTATCTATATCCACAGTAATCCATCCATATTAAGATTTAATTGCATTAAAAACTCATCATATATAAGAAAAAGAAATAAGGGGAACACCCCTCTCTTTCCTGGACTATTTAGTAAGGTCATGAAACATTTTGACTGATTTTTCTCTTATACATAATGGATTTACCTGGACCAATACATGATATACTTGTAGTATTTCTGGGATCATTTCTTATATTAGGAGGTCTAGGAGTAGTATTGTTTACTAATCCAATTTATTCCGCCTTTTCGTTGGGATCGGTTCTTGTTTGTATATCCTTATTCTATATTTCATCAAACTCCTTTTTTGTAGCTGCCGCCCAGCTTCTTATTTATGTGGGAGCCATAAATGTCTTAATCATATTTGCTGTTATGTTCGTGAATGGTTCAGAATATTCTAATGACTCCTATCTTTGGACTATTGGAGATGGAGTCACTTCACTGGTTTGTATAAGTATTCTTTTTTCACTAATTACTACTATTGCAGATACGTCATGGTACGGAATTATTTGGACTACAAGATCAAATCAGATTATAGAGCAAGACTTTATAAACAACGTTCAACAAATTGGAATTCATTTATCAACAGATTTTTATCTTCCGTTTGAACTAATTTCTATAATTCTTTTAGTTTCTTTGATAGGCGCAATTACTATGGCTCGTCAATAATAAATAGTTTAGTTAGAATAAAAAAAAAAAATTTTAGTTTTATCTACTGTCAATATTCCCTTTTTTATGTAATCGCTCGATTCTAGTCAATCAACTTGGTTGAATTTTTGTTCATATTGAAACGAATCGAGGTTGATCAGGAGTTAGTCAATGATGTTCGAACATGTACTTTTTTTGAGTGTCTATTTATTTGCAATCGGTATCTATGGATTGATCACAAGTCGAAACATGGTTAGAGCACTTATGTGTCTTGAACTTATACTAAATTCGGTTAATATTAATCTCGTACTATTTTCTGATATATTTGATAGTCGCCAATTAAAAGGCGAGATTTTCTCAATCTTTATTATAGCGATTGCAGCGGCGGAAGCTGCTATTGGGCTAGCTATTGTTTCGTCGATCTATCGTAACAGAAAATCAACTCGTATTAATCAATCAAGTTTGTTGAAAAATTAGCCATAACTATAATATAAATATAACTATAATATAAATACATATAAATAGAATATATATATAGAAATTGTAAAAAAAACTTTCTATAAAATATTATTTCAGTGTCTTTTATATATTTATTTACAAATAATACTAATATGTATAGTAATATTTCAATATATATTTATATTGAAATATTGACGATCCATTAGTTAACGTGAAGTTGCACGTGTGATTCATGCGACTCATATGATCATGGTTGTTGAAAGATAAATCAAAGTTTCTTGGTCCCTTCTGATGAACAGATTTATAAAAATTTTGATTCTTAAGATTTTTTTTGATAAATCATTGATTCATCTGGTTTCTATATATAAAGAAATCTATATATAAAGAAAATATAAATATATAATAAATTATATAATTATAAATTTATTATTATTTTTTTTTTTACTTTACCAGATCGAAAATTTTTTATGTTCAAAACTGGAATTTATAGACCCAATGTCACATTCAGTAAAAATTTATGATACATGTATAGGGTGCACTCAATGTGTACGAGCCTGCCCCACAGATGTATTGGAAATGATACCTTGGGACGGATGTAAAGCTAAGCAAATTGCTTCCGCGCCAAGAACGGAAGACTGTGTAGGTTGTAAAAGATGTGAATCTGCCTGTCCAACAGATTTTTTGAGTGTCCGTGTTTATTTATGGCATGAAACAACTCGCAGCATGGGTCTATCTTATTGATACATTATAATAAATTCCACTTGAATCATTTGATTCCTTTTTACCGACAAAAGCCCGTGTTCAAAAGAATATATTTTCTTGAGCACGGGCTTTTTGGTCAAAACGCATCTTGTCTTTATCACGAGTTATTTCCCTTGGTTAACAATACTTGTAGTTTTGCCAATATTCGCGGGTTCCTCAATTTTCTTTCTTCCTCATAAAGGGAATAAGGTATTTAGATGGTATACCATATGTATTTGTTTATTAGAACTCCTTATAACAACCTATGTCTTCTGTTATCATTTCCAATTGGATGATCCATTAATTCAATTAGAAGAGGATGCTAAATGGATAAATGTTTTCAATTTTCACTGGAGACTGGGAATCGATGGACTTTCCATAGGACCCATTTTACTAACAGGATTTATCACTACTTTAGCTACTTTAGCAGCTTGGCCTGTTACTCGAAATTCGCGATTGTTCTATTTCCTGATGTTAGCAATGTACAGTGGTCAAATAGGATTATTTTCTTCTAGAGATCTTTTACTTTTTTTTATCATGTGGGAGTTAGAATTAATTCCTGTTTACTTACTTTTATCTATGTGGGGAGGAAAGAAACGTTTGTACTCGGCTACAAAGTTTATTTTGTACACTGCGGGGGGTTCCATTTTTCTCTTAATAGGAGTTCTAAGTATGGGTTTATATGGTTCCAATGAACCGACATTGGATTTTGACAGATTAGCTAATCAGTCATATCCTGTGACATTAGAAATAATATTCTATTTGGGCTTCCTTATTGCTTATGCTGTCAAATCGCCGATTATACCCCTACATACATGGTTACCAGATACCCATGGAGAAGCACATTACAGTACATGTATGCTTCTAGCGGGAATCTTATTAAAAATGGGAGCATATGGATTGATTCGTATCAATATAGAATTATTACCACATGCTCACTCTATATTTTCTCCTTGGTTAGTGATAGTGGGGGCAATCCAAATAATTTATGCAGCTTCAACCTCGCTTGGTCAACGCAATCAAAAAAAAAGAATAGCCTATTCTTCTGTATCGCACATGGGTTTCACAATTATAGGAATTGGTTCTATAACCGACATGGGACTCAACGGAGCCATTTTACAAATACTCTCTCATGGATTTATTGGTGCTGCACTTTTTTTCTTGGTGGGAATGAGTTGTGATAGAATACGTCTTGTTTATCTCGACGAAATGGGGGGAATATCCATTCCAATGCCAAAAATATTTACCATGTTTAGTAGTTTCTCGATGGCTTCTCTTGCATTGCCGGGAATGAGTGGTTTTGTTGCGGAATTAGTAGTATTTTTTGGACTAATTACTAGTCCAAAATATCTTTTAATGCCAAAAATATTAATTACCCTTGTAATGGCAATTGGAATGATATTAACTCCTATTTATTTGTTATCCATGTTACGGCAAATGTTCTATGGATACAATTTTTTCAATGTTCTAAACTCAAATTTCGTGGATTCTGGACCACGAGAACTATTTGTTTCAATCTGTATCCTTTTACCCGTAATAGGAATTGGTATTTATCCCGATTTCGTTCTTTCTTTATCAGTTGACAAGATACAAGCTATCCTATCTAATTATTTTCATAGATAGTTTTTTTTCTTAATAAGATAGAAAGTCTTATAATTTAAAATTATAATATTTTTGAAACTATTCGCTGTACAACGAAAAAAAATAATAAAGTGAATTAGAAAGATGTATCCCAAGTTTTTAAGAACTGTTTGAATCTTAATTCAAACAGTTCTTAAAAACTCACACAAATTTTCGTTATATATGTCTTACTTATTCTGCATGTAATTTCTACAATTTAATTAAATTTTATGTGAATGAACCATAACTATGTAGACCTATTCCTAATAGATTGATCCCAAAATAGCATATCCAAATTATAAGAAATCCTATAGAAGCTACAAGTGCCGAATTCGTACCGTGCAAACTTTGATTTGTTCTAGTATGTGAATAAATCGCGAATATGGTCCAAGTAATAAATGCCCAAGTTTCCTTGGGGTCCCAATTCCAATAAGACCCCCATGCTTCGTTAGCCCATACTGCTCCAGAAAGAATACCTATGGTTAAAAAGGTAAACCCTAAACTAATAACACGATAACTCCAATAATCCAAACGCTGAATTAATTGATATTTATAATAATTTGGAAATGAAAGAAAAGAAGTGCTTTTAACAACACTTCTTTTTTCGTTCAAGTATTCGATCTTCCCAAAGAAAAATGACTTAATTAATAAATTTTTGCTTCTAAAAAAAATATCGATGTTTTTTCGAAATGTAATGACTAAAAAAGCGACTGATAATAACGAACCACATAAAAGAGCCGCATAGCTCAATAACATCATACTTACATGCATCATTAACCACTGAGATTGTAGAGCAGGTACTAATATTGCTGATTGATGCATTTTACTTGAAAGACCAGATGTAGCGAAACCTTGAGTAAAAATGGCACTTGGCGCGGTTATTGTGCTTAAATCATTTTTTTGATTCCATAGCTTGGAAACCATATGAATAATGGAAAAACTCCACGAAAGGAAGATTAATGACTCGTATAAATTACTTAATGGAAAATGTCTCGAAGAAATCCAACGAATAACTAATAATCCTGTTAGAGAAAAAAAAGTAGCTAACATTCCTTTTTCCGACGAATGGCGTAATCCGACGATTTCATGAACTGATAGAATCATCAAATGAATCGCAATCACAATTGAAACGATCGAAAAAGAGAGATGAGTTAATATATGTTCTAAAGTCGTAAATATCATACATAAAAAGGGTCTCATTACAGAATTGAAATCGGGAATTAAATACATTATAAGATCCATTCTATCTCTTTTAGAGTATGCCGCCACTCGGACTCGAACCGAGATGCTCTAGCACTGCTTCCTAAGAGCAGCGTGTCTACCAATTTCACCATAGCGGCTTATTTACTTGAAATAATAATAGTCTTGAAATAATAATAGTCAATTCATGTTGAATCGTCTAGATGTAGATTCTAGAATCCGATATAGTTATCTTTAGGAAATGGATGAATAAGGGTTCTTTTAAACTCTTTTGTTTAAACTAAAGTATTCTTTTGATTTTTAATAACACTTAGAAAACTTAGAAAGATCTTTTTAAAAAAAAATATATATATAAATTAAATAAATAGGATGATTTTATACATATCAAAATATAATTACTAAAATTAATAAATTAAATTAGAAATTAAAAGACTCATTTTCTAAAAAAAAAAAAAAAAAATATTGTTTTTAGTCTACTTTTTAATGTATTTAGTGTAATTTAATTAATTATTCTAATTATATAGTGATTATATAGAAAATATATATATATATAATAATTATATTAATATTTGTTGTTTGTTATGTACATAATTTAAATATAGAATAATAATTAGTAAACAAAACAAATTTCATTTGATCTTGAGATAGACATATAATAAAACAGTTTTAATATTCATTATAATTACATTTTATTTCTTTTCCTAATGGAAAAAAAATTTCTACTGGGAAAAGAAATAAAATAATACTTAGAACCAAACTAGCAGACAGATAAGTTAATATTCGACATAAAATAGCTGCTAGTTCTAACTAATCTTGAGGAGGTAAATAAATACATAAGTTAATGCAAAATTTTCATATTCTATATATTCTTTAAATCACGGAATTCAAATTATTCCAAGATTTTCTTATTTGTTTGCCGAACAAAAAAACTTTTTGAATTTCCCGTAGAAACTGACTTTGCTAAAGAAAAGGCTTTTATTGCAACTAAATTTCCCTTTTTCTTCCAAATATTTCTACGAATACGTTTTTTTGATATAGAAGTACGTTTTTTTGGAACTGCCATAAAAAAAAGGGTTCTTCCTTTTTATTGTTGTATGTGAAAGACATGTATTGATCAATATGGATCGTTTTTTTTTTTTTTAGTTTTAGTCATTTTTTATATTATATTTAATTTCGTCGATAATCTTTTTTTTTTTTTTAACAATACAAATATATTGTTTATATATACATGTGTGTTACATATATAATAAACTAGGAAAAAATAGAAGAAAAGAAAGAAAAATTTTAAAAGGAATTTTCTAGTAGTTAATATGTTAAACAAGACATTCCGTTAGCTAAGAAAAGGAACTTTCATTTTACGTTTTTTTTTTTTTTATTCAGTTCTATAATATAAGAAGTAAGGATTTTTATAAGATTTCTGATATTTTCTTATCTTATTGGATTGAAATCCAATCAATCAATTTCATAAAAAATAGAAATTAGGTAATTTTTTAAAAATTACTAGAAGAATTAGTTGATTTATTGATGCAAACTATATATCTGTATCTATATTCTACTGATATTGGTATAGTTATTTTTGCTTACTTTTCTTACTTTTTCTTTGCTTACTATAGTATATGATATGGTTATATATTACTAGAATACAATTCTAGTCTAGTGGCAAAATTTTTTTTAATATCATATTCTCCTTCTCTTTTTTTTATAAAAAAATATTTTTCTACTTCAAAAATGAATATTTTAGTTAAAAAATTAATAACTAAAAAATGACTCTATATCGAACTATTTGGATAAAGCATTTAAGCAATAATTTATAACTTTTTCAAATTTTTGAAATATTTGAAAAAAGTAAGAAAAATGTAAAATAAGAATATTTAAGGTTTCATATCTTTTTTTTTTTTATTTTTTTATTGTTTTCTTCAAAAGCAATAAAAATTGGTGAATTGGAAACAATTATTAAGAAAAAAACGAAAATTTCTGTTTTTTATGGAACATACATATAAATATGCATGGATAATACCTTCTCTTCCATTTCCTATTACTATGTTAATAGGATTTGGACTTCTACTTATTCCTGCAGCAACAAAAAATATTCGACGTATGTGGGCTTTTCCGAGTGTTTTGATGCTAACTATAGCTATGGTATTTTCTGTTAATCTTTCTATTCAGCAAATAAACGGAAATTTTATCTATCAATATCTATGGTCTTGGACTGTCAATAATGATTTTTCTTTAGAGTTCGGACACTTGATTGATCCGCTTACTTCTATTATGCCAATATTAATTACTACTGTTGGAATCATGGTTCTTATTTATAGTGATAATTATATGTCTCATGATCGAGGATATTTGAGATTTTTTGCTTATATGAGTTTTTTCAATACTTCTATGTTGGGATTAGTTACTAGTTCTAATTTAATACAAATTTATATTTTTTGGGAACTTGTAGGAATGTGTTCCTATTTATTAATAGGTTTTTGGTTCACACGACCAATTGCAGCAAGTGCTTGTCAAAAAGCTTTTATAACCAATCGTATAGGGGATTTTGGTTTATTATTAGGAATTTTAGGATTTTATTGGATAACGGGTAGTTTAGAATTTCGAGATTTGTTCGAAATAGTTACTAAATTAATTCATAATAATGGAGTAAATTCGTTATTTATTACTCTTTGTGCTTCTTTTTTATTCCTCGGCGCAGTTGCTAAATCTGCACAATTTCCCCTTCACATATGGTTACCTGATGCTATGGAAGGACCCACTCCCATTTCGGCTCTTATACATGCTGCTACTATGGTAGCAGCAGGAATTTTTCTTGTAGCTCGTCTTCTTCCGCTTTTCATAGTCATACCTTATATAATGAATCTTATTTCCTTAATAGGTGTAATAACAGTATTATTAGGAGCTACTTTGGCTCTTGCTCAAAGAGATATTAAAAGAAGTTTAGCTTATTCTACCATGTCTCAATTGGGTTATATTATATTAGCTTTGGGTATAGGTTCTTATAGGGCTGCTTTATTCCATTTGATCACTCATGCCTATTCGAAAGCTTTATTGTTTTTAGGATCTGGATCCATTATTCATTCAATGGAATCCATTGTTGGATTTTCACCAGATAAAAGTCAAAATATGGTTCTTATGGGAGGGTTAACAA